CCCTTTCGCCATGCATAAACTGAACCAACAATTAGGATAAGCACAAAAATGAAAGCTTCCAGAAATACGGATACACCCAATACATCAAAACTCATGGCCCATGGATAAAGAAAGACCGTTTCAACATCAAAAACAACAAAAACCAGAGCAAACATGTAATAGCGAATTCGAAATTGTACCCAAGCATCCCCCATGGGTTCTATACCCGATTCATAACTAGAGAACTTCTCCGTTCCTTCACTAATCGGGCCTAAAATTCCGGAAATGACAAATGCCAGGATAGGAATAAGACTTGCTATTATTAGAAATGCCCAGAAAATATCATATTCGTGAAGCAGAAACATAGATTCACTCCTATTGATGTGTACTAAATGGGTCAATTCCAATTGTCGATTCGATTTTTTGTATCGGTTTTCTTCTATTTTTCAATTTCGAAATTTCGATTTGTTTGAGATTTCGAAAAGCAAAAAGAAATAGAAAAAAGAAAATAAGAAAATAGATAAAAAAACAGAAATCCATTTCGAAAATCAAAATCAAAAAGAAAGAAAAAAAGGGAAATGATTATTTGATTCAAATCTCAGTCGAGTATTAGTCTTTCTATTAATTCGATGCGGATATGGAAAGAGAATCTAATGCATGAAATCATTAGGTTCTTCCTCTTTGTTTTGTCCTAGAGTTAGATTTGATTCCTTAATTTCGATTTTTCTTAATTGATTTGATTCGTGAAATTGCGAGAAACCTTTAACTTAATATGAAATTTCGAGTTTCCATACTAAAACGAAAATCAAAAGACTTCTGCTGCTAGACTATGTTATTTATTATACATTATACCGACCTTGGTAAGTCTTTTCAAAAAGAATCAAGTTATTTGATTCGAGTTGGAATAGAGTCATTTTGAACCAACTCCCAGCCAGCACTCAAGATTGCAATCGGGAATGAATCAAAAAAAGACTTGTTTGTTATTGCAATAAATACTTAACTTAGTAAGACCAATCGATGAGTTAAGTTTGACTACAATAGAAGGAAGAAAAAGGTGCTTTGGAACAAGCCCCCATACACAGTATCTAGTATATATAGATAGATAAGACAGTGATCTAATTGAAGACAGTGATATAATTAACTAAGATATAATTAACTAAATCCTAAAGGATCCACAGAAAATCAAAATCCACTTTCCCAAAATCCACTTTCCTATTAATATTAGGAATAGAAGGATCGAAAAGAAACGGATCGAAGACTAATAGTAGTATTAGAAAGGACTCCCATATGATCCAAAGATTCGACGGACTCGACCAAAGAAAATATCAAAGAGAGGGGGTTCAACTCATCAAAATGAAAGAAGGTACAAATGTGGATCCATTTACTATTAGCTATTAGGATACGAATGCATTATCTCTGAAAAATTCGGGTTTTTCCTATATCAAAAGAAAATTTCTTAGGGTATTTCAAAAAACCAAAAAAGGCATGGAATGAGACTGGAATTTTTCGCCAGCCAGGATAAGAATTTGCACTTCTAAAAAAAAAGGATTGTGATTGGGTTAAAAGGGTATCAACATTTCTTTGATCAGGGATGGAAGAAGTTGTATGGAATTGACTCATGAGGATTCCTTAAAAGGAAGGAATTTGTTTGTCTGAGATTTGCTAAATACTAATGAAATTGATTTGAGAAATAGTAAGGGAATTGAGTTTGGATCTATTGAAATGGAATTGGGGTTTGATTTAGATGGATCCACGAATGTATACAAGTATGTGGGAATATTTCCATTTCTAGGTACCAACTAAATGAACGGATCAACCCCCCATAAACAAGTACTATGAAAACGATACAAATAGAGAATGGAATCTATAGGGCTATACGGATTCGAACCGTAGACCTTCTCGGTAAAACAGATCAAACTAATTAGTATCAAAATGATTTGAACTGCTTCAAAGACCCAACATGCATTTTGTTGCATTGGGCTCTTTCATGAACTGATGAAAAGATCAGTTAGTCCACCATATTTTTTCTTCTCTTCAAGAAAAAGTAATAAGATAGTGAGATGGTTCCATGTGCTCTGGTTCATTATTTGGATTCTGATCCAAGAGCAATACCAAAGTGTTTCAAAAAAGGGTTTTACCTTGACGTAGGTCTGCTTTCGGCCTAGATTCCACTAAGTTTCATTTCATAAATGAAATAGAGTCTCTATCGCTCCACTAGAAGAGTCAAATATGAGACTTTATACACCTTAAAGTTCATAGGACGAAAAGAGGTTCTTTTGAGGCCCTTATACTCATTATGCCTAGCATTGAATAAACCGGGTATTTACCTTATCAATTCTCAAATCAATGATGAATTTTCTTTGGCACCAGAATTCCCATATTCCCATCAGAATCGAATTGAACCAAATAAATATTTATCAGGCTATTGTTCTCCAGTTCTTTCGAATCCATGGAGTAAGACATCGATTTCTCAATAAGATCTATTGATTGCATAATGAACTTCCTTGAAAAGCATTGGCGCACGTGTAAACGAGTTGCTCTACCTAACTGAGCTATAGCCCTTGTCCTTGTCATAGATATCTTAGTCCTTGTCATAGATATCTTAATATATAGAGAATTTCTTGTCAAGATAGATAGCAATTTCTTGCCAAAGTCAAATAGGATTCACGGAATCACTCTCGAATTTCTTTCTTCTTAAGGATTCGTATTGCCTCGAAGTCATATTGTATCTATAATTCAGGAAGCGCTGCATCTCTTTTTTGATTTGTAGTGATAAATGACCTACTTAACTCAGTGGTTAGAGTACTGCTTTCATACGGCGGGAGTCGTTGGTTCAAATCCAATAGTAGGTATAACTTATTAGATACCGTGGATTCCGGTATCTAATAAGTTTTTTTGTGCATCCTCTTTTTTTCCTTGTATCAGATTAGATTGAATTGAATTGGATTGGATTCAATTAGGGGAATCAAAAAAGAGTGTAGAAATCAAAAGAACTTTTTGGTAGATTGACTAGTAGGAAATAGCATTGAGAGCCTCTACTCGCATCCTAGCTCGTCTGAGAGCTAGATTCGCCTCAATTGTTTGTCTCTTACCTTCCGCCTTACTCAAGTTAGCTTCAGCTATTTCAAGAGCTTGCTGAGCCTCTTGTGGATCAATGTCCCTACTAATCTCCGCATCATTTCCTAAAATGGTGATCTCGTTATTACCTATTCTAGCGAAACCACCCATAAGAACGACTGTTAACCATTGGTCATTGAGGCGTATTCTCAAAAGACCTATATCTACAGCAGTAGCAATGGGAGCGTGGTTTGGCAATATACCAATTTGGCCACTATTAGTAGGTAAAATGATTTCTTTGACTTCTGAATTCCAAATAATTCGATTAGGGGTCAGTACACAAAGATTTAAGGTCATTTCGTTAATTTGCTCTCCACTTCTAAATTAATAGCTTTCGCGGTTGCTTCATCGATGGTACCCACCAAATAAAAGGCCTGCTCAGGAAGACCGTCTAATTCCCCGGAAAGGATAAGCTGAAACCCCCTAATTGTTTCTGCGAGACCAACATATTTTCCTGGAGAACCCGTAAATACTTCTGCTACGAAAAAGGGTTGTGATAAGAAACGCTCCATTTTTCGTGCTCTTGCCACGGTTAAACGATCCTCTTCGGATAATTCATCTAACCCAAGGATAGCTATAATGTCCTGAAGTTCCTTGTAACGCTGTGAAGTTTGCTTGACTCTTTGTGCAATTTCATAATGTTCCTCACCAACGATACGAGGTTGGAGCATAGTGGATGTTGAATCTAAAGGGTCCACCGCTGGATAAATCCCTTTGGCAGCTAATCCTCTTGAGAGTACGGTAGTAGCATCTAAATGTGCAAATGTCGTGGCAGGGGCAGGGTCGGTTAAATCGTCTGCAGGTACATAAACTGCTTGAATGGAGGTTATAGACCCTTCTTTGGTAGAAGTAATTCTTTCTTGCAAAGACCCCATTTCTGTACTAAGGGTAGGTTGATAACCCACCGCGGAAGGCATTCTACCTAATAAGGCGGATACCTCCGATCCTGCTTGAACGAATCGGAAGATATTGTCGATGAATAGAAGTACGTCTTGCTCATTAACATCTCGGAAATACTCGGCCATGGTTAGGGCAGTCAAACCGACTCTCATACGAGCTCCGGGCGGCTCGTTCATCTGACCGTAGACTAGAGCGACTTTCGATTTTGTAATATTTTCTTCATTAATCACTCCGGATTCTTTCATTTCCATGTAAAGATCATTTCCTTCACGAGTACGTTCGCCTACTCCCCCAAATACGGATACGCCCCCGTGCGCTTTAGCAATATTGTTAATTAATTCCATGATGAGTACTGTTTTACCCACTCCAGCTCCCCCAAAAAGTCCAATCTTTCCTCCACGGCGATAAGGAGCTAAAAGATCCACTACTTTAATCCCTGTTTCAAAGATTGCTAATTTTGTGTCTAACTGGATAAAAGCGGGTGCAGATCTATGAATAGGGGATGTTGTGCTAGTATCTACAGGACCCAAATTGTCAACGGGCTCCCCAAGAACGTTGAAAATTCGTCCGAGAGTAGCCCCACCAACGGGAACACTTAGAGGAGCTCCTGTATCAATAACTTCCATTCCTCTCGTCAGACCATCTGTAGCACTCATAGCTACAGCTCTAACTCGATTATTTCCTAATAATTGCTGTACCTCACAAGTCACATTAATTTGCTGACCGGCAGTATCTCGACCCTTAACTATCAAAGCGTTATAAATAGAAGGCATCTTCCCCGGAGAAAAAGCAACATCCAGTACTGGGCCAATAATTTGATCGATCCGTCCTAGCTTTTTTTCTTCACGTGTGGAAACCGCAGGGCCAGAACTTTTAGGATTGATTCTCATAATTATGATAAAGTGAAATATGTCAAAATTGATTGGGAATATTTCCGAATCGAAAATATCCGATAGCAAGTGGATCGATTCATTCAATAAGGAATGGAATCAATAAGGAAGTTAGCACTTGATTTAGTCAGTATCCTCCAAGCGAACCCAATTCAATCCTTTCCTCATTCAATGAGTCATTTTTCAAGTTCAAGCAACTCCTTTTCAAAATATCCCTCTCAACAACAAGTATAAGAATAATGAAGGAGGCAATATATCTTATTTATCTCTCATTATTATTTATCTCTCATTATATAGATATAGAATTTGATCCATATACCATATATATATATTAGAATTCGATTCTTTCTATTTATGAAATTCGAACCAAAACTCGATTTATGATTCATTCATTATTCTCATGGGCCCTCTTTTTGATTTTTTTGTATAGAAATCGGAATCCATTCGTGTTTTCTATCTTGGATGAATTATGCTTATTTTCACATCTAGGATTTACATATACAACATATATAACTGTCAAGGGGGAATTTTTCTTAGTAGATTAGATATTTCGATTCAAATAAAAAGATAATAAAGAAGGTTTGATTTCAATTTAAGAAGAGGGTTTGATTTAAGAAATTCTAAAGAATCCGTATTAGGTTGCGCCATAGAGATCAAGGAGTATACAATAATGGTGTATTTGGCGAATCAAATACATGGGTCTCTTACTCATAAAAGGGTGGTTCACTTAGTTGTCCCTCTTTTGTGGTCTTATTTTCTTACTTATCAAATACTTATAAAAAGCTTAGTTGTCCCTCTTTTGTGGTCTTATTTTCTTACTTATCAAATACTTAAATACTTATAAAAAGCTTAGTTGTCCCTCTTTTTCTTTTGTGGTCTTATTTTCTTACTTATCAAATACTTAAATACTTATAAAAAGCTTAGTTGTCCCTCTTTTGTGGTCTTATTTTCTTACTTATCAAATACTTAAATACTTATAAAAAGCTTAGTTGTCCCTCAAAGAACAAATCTTTCAAAAGTTTCATTCATGGCTATTTCATGTCGAGTAGACCTTGTCATTGTGAGAATTGGAAATTCGTGAGTCGGGGGAAAGGGCTTATGTCACCACAAACGGAGACTAAAACTGGTGTAGGATTCAAAGCTGGTGTTAAAGATTATAAATTAACTTATTATACTCCAGAATATCAAACCAAAGATACTGATATCCTGGCAGCATTCCGAGTAACACCACAACCTGGAGTTCCACCTGAGGAAGCAGGGGCTGCAGTAGCTGCCGAATCCTCTACCGGTACATGGACAACCGTGTGGACTGATGGACTTACTAGTCTTGACCGTTACAAGGGGCGATGTTACCACATCGAACCCGTCATTGGGGAGGAAAATCAATATTTTTGCTATGTTGCTTATCCTTTAGACCTTTTTGAAGAAGGCTCTGTTACCAACATGTTTACTTCCATTGTGGGTAATGTGTTTGGGTTTAAAGCGCTACGAGCTCTACGCTTGGAAGATTTACGAATTCCTCCTTCTTATTCCAAAACTTTCCAAGGTCCACCTCACGGTATCCAAGTGGAAAGAGATAAATTGAACAAATATGGCCGTCCCCTATTAGGATGTACAATTAAACCAAAATTGGGATTATCCGCGAAAAACTACGGGAGAGCCGTTTATGAATGTCTTCGTGGTGGACTTGATTTTACCAAAGATGATGAAAACGTGAACTCACAACCATTTATGCGTTGGAGAGACCGTTTCCTATTTTGTGCTGAAGCCATTTATAAGGCGCAAGCCGAAACAGGTGAAATCAAAGGACATTACTTGAATGCTACTGCAGGTACGTGTGAAGAAATGATCAAAAGGGCCGTATTTGCCCGAGAATTGGGAGTTCCTATCGTAATGCATGACTATTTAACGGGGGGATTCACTGCAAATACTAGCTTGGCTTCGTATTGCCGAGACAACGGGTTACTTCTTCATATTCACCGCGCAATGCATGCAGTTATTGATAGACAGAAGAATCATGGTATGCATTTCCGTGTACTAGCTAAAGCATTACGTATGTCCGGCGGAGATCATATTCACGCCGGTACAGTAGTGGGTAAACTGGAAGGTGACCGTCAGCTGACTTTAGGTTTTGTTGATTTACTACGCGATGATTATATTGAAACAGACCGAAGCCGCGGTATCTTTTTCACTCAAGATTGGGTCTCTATGCCAGGTGTTCTGCCTGTGGCTTCAGGAGGGATTCATGTTTGGCATATGCCTGCCTTGACCGAGATCTTTGGAGATGATTCCGTATTACAGTTCGGCGGAGGAACTTTAGGACACCCTTGGGGAAATGCACCTGGTGCCGTAGCTAACCGAGTGGCTTTAGAAGCATGTGTAAAAGCTCGTAATGAAGGGCGTGATTTAGCTTCTCAAGGTATTGAAATTATTCGTGAAGCTGGAAAATGGAGCCCTGAGCTTGGCGCTGCTTGTGAAGTGTGGAAGGAAATCAAATTCGACTTCGAGGAAGTAGATAAGCCAGATCAATTTGTTGCTTGATAATTCCTGTTTGTTCTCCTAATTCAATTAAAACTCCTAATTCAATTAAAAAAACGCGAGTCGGCTCAACCCTTTTTGAAATAAGGGATTGGGCCGAACCAAATAGAATGAGCAAATATCCAGCTTTCTTACCATTCATTAGTATTTACATATATTCCTTGTTCCTTGTTTTATAACAAGAAACTAGGTCCATGAACATGTACACAATGTACTAATTTTATCTAGAACCCAACCCAAGTGTGTGTCTATATATACAAGTATACAAGACAAGATCCAAAAAAATATACAAGATCCAAAAAAATATACAAGATCCAAAAAATGAGATCGAAGACTCAAGAATTCAATACCTTTCTTCTTTATTGTCTTTATTGTTGGATCCATAATGAATCCGATGGATCCTTGCGATTGGCCAATTCCTTTCTATCCGATACTATGGCATAGATCAAGCCAGGGGAAAAGTGCCCTTTCTCCACCCTCTATATTGTCTTTTTCGTTTCGTGTTGCAATAAAAACTTCTTATTTGATCTTATTCGATCGATTCTATGAGACTGAATTCTTTCTAGTAAGAAAGAAATCCTTTTCTTTTCCACGAGAATTTATACACAACACGAGAGAAACCCTTTCTTATATTCTATTTCTTCTATTTCTTCTATTTCTTATATTAATATCTATTTCTTATATTCTATTTCTTCTATTTCTTATATTAATATCTATTTCTTATATGAATAGTAAGACTTTCTTCTATTTCTTATATTAATATCTATTTCTTATATGAATAGTAAGACTTTCTTCTATTTCTTATATTAATATCTATTTCTTATATGAATAGTAAGACTTTCTTCTATTTCTTATATTAAGTTCTTATATTAAGTTAAGAATCTTATATTAAGTTAAGAAATAGATGGCGAAAAAAATGCTATCCATTAAAGAAATCCATATTGAAATGTTGAAGCAATATCCCAGATTCCTATAAGCATAATCCTTGATTTATGGATTCGTTTTTTTTAATTACGAGTCCTAACCTAATAAGAATCGTTGGATCCATATGCTCAATTAGGACCCGAAATCGAATAGTAAAAGAATTATGGATTGAATGACTATTCATCTATTGTATTTTTAAGGTGCAGTCAAAATTTATGGAAAAATGGTGGTTCCATTCGATGTCTTCTAACAAGGAGTTAGAGAGCAGATGTGAGCGAAATACATCAATGTACAGTCTTTATTCTATTGGACGGACTAGTGAAAATGAGGTCCTCGTTAGAAATCATACAGAAAAAAACATTTCTAGTTGGAGTGAGAGTGGGAGTTGCCCTTCCAGTAATATGGAGCATTTATTTGCTATTAAGGGGATTGGGGGTTTGATCTCTGATGACATTTTTTTCGTTAGAGACGATAATGGCGATAGTTATTTCATCTATTTTGATATTGAAAATCAGAGTTTGGAGATTGATAATGGTAGTTCTTTTCTGAATAAACTAGAAAGTTTTTTTTCTAATTATCGGATTTCCGATTGTCTCACTAATTCGATCATTTCCTATTGTCTCACTAATTTGATCATTTCCTATTGTCTCAATAGTATATCGAAAAGTAAGGATTATTATCATTCCATAGATGATACTCAATCTAGTTGGAAGAATCACATTAATAGCCGGATTGCTAGTTATCTTCGTTTTGCAACGAGTATGGATAGTTCCATTTCAGGAGGTGCTGTCAATTCCGTTGAAAGTTCTATTTCTAATGATGAAAGTCGCAATTCGAGTATTAATGAGATTAATGATGAAAGTCGCAATTCGAGTATTAATGAGATTAATGATGAAAGTCGCAATTCGAGTATTAATGAGATTAATGATGAAAGTCGCAATTCGAGTATTAATGAGATTAATGATGAAAGTCGCAATTCGAGTATTAATGAGATTAATGATGAAAGTCGCAATTCGAGTATGACAGCTAGTGATAACGAGAGCGATAACGAGAGTGATAACGAGAATGATTTTAATCGAAGGGTTAATGATCCGGGTCTAAGTATAAGTGAAAAATATGGCCATTTATGGGTTATGTGCGAAAATTGTTATGAATTAACTTATAAAAAATTTTTTAAGTCAAAAATGAATATTTGTGAACACTGCGAATATCATTTGAAAATGAGTAGTTCAGATAGAATTGAACTTTTGGTGGATCCGGGCACTTGGGATCCCATAAATGAGGATATGATCTCCATGGACCCTATTGAATTTGATTCCGAAACGGACACTAGTGAATTTGATCCCCGATTGGAAATTCTTGAATTTGATTCCCTAACGGACCCCCTTGATTCCGAAATAGACCTTAGTGAATTTGATTTCGAAGAGGACCCTATTGAATTTGATTTCGAAGAGGAGCCCTATCGGGATCGTATCGATTTTTATGAAAGAGAGGCTGGTTTAACTGAAGCTGTTCAAACAGGCATAGGTCGGCTAAACGGTATTCCTATAGCAATTGGGGTTATGGATTTTGAGTTCCTGGGAGGTAGTATGGGATCCGTAGTAGGCGAGAAAATAACCCGTTTGATCGAGTATGCTAGTAATGGGTCTCTACCTCTTATTATTGTGTGTGCTTCTGGGGGAGCGCGCATGCAAGAAGGAAGTTTGAGCTTGATGCAAATGGCTAAAATATCTTCTGCTTTATATGATTATCAATTAAATAAAAAACTATTCTATGTATCCATCCTTACCTCTCCTACAACCGGTGGGGTTACAGCCAGTTTTGGCATGTTGGGAGATATCATTATTGCTGAACCTAATGCCTATATTGCATTTGCGGGGAAAAGAGTAATTGAACAAACATTGAATACGACAATACCCGAGGGTTCACAAGAATCGGAGTATTTATTTGAGAAGGGTTTATTCGACCTCATCGTACCACGTAATCTTTTAAAAGGTGTTCTGACTGAGTTATTTCAGCTCCACGGGTTCCTTCCTTTGAATCAAAATTCCAAAAATTAAAAATTCTGGATTCCATTCTTTATAGCGTTTCTAGCGAATCTAGCGAACAAGTATTGAATTTCATTCTCATTGGAATATCAAAATGTCGTTTTCTTCAGTAACATATGTTATGCTTCTAGTAAGAGTCAGAAATTTTGGATAATTTCTTTTTATTTTGTCTCCGGATCTTTTTTGATCCTATCCCCATTCAGGATTAGTGATTAGGAACTCTCTATCAACGGGAGTTCATTTTTCTATTATAGGAATTACGGAAAAGATTCATTAGTAAAAAAAAAAGGAAAGAATTTGACCCTATTATGTCTTAATTTTCTTATGTCTTTCATAATTCATAATCGAAAAAAGAAAAAATGAATATAAATATACATAATATAATTATAAATATACATAATATAATACATAATATAAGAATTTTGGATTTTTGATATTATGAAAATATTGAATTTCGTTTAGTAAAATTTTTCTTTATTCAAATTTATGAAAAAGGGAATTTCATATTTTGAATATTTTCTTTCTCCCCATTTTCTTTCCTATTTTTTTTTTTCAATCTATTTTTTTTTTCATTTTCAAAGAAATAGGAATTCAAATAAATAGGAAATCAATTTTCCTATTTGATTTTACTATTTGATTTTAATAAAACTAAAGAATCGAATACTAAAATGAAATAGAATACTAATATAGAATATATAACATATAGAATATAAATAATAACAGAAATAGAATAGTAATATAAATAATAACAAAAGTATAGAAAGAAAAATGCATTTCATAGAATAGAGAACTAGAAAAAAATTCATAAAAGAATTAATTATTATTAAGTTATTATAAATTATAAATAATATTTGTATTCTGATTATAAATAATATTTGTATTCTAATTATAAATAATATTTGTATTCTAATTATAAATAATATTTGTATTCTAATTATAAATAATATTTGTATTCTAATTATAAATAATATTTGTATTCTAAATTTTGAAATAATTAAGCAATATAGAAATCCAGATATAGAAATGAAAGAAATCCAATCAATAATCAATAGAGACGAAATGCAATATGGATCATTTCGAAAAATACGCTTTTTTTACTAGAAATGCTCGTTTTGTATTTTGTATTCGATTCATTAGAGTCGTGAATTCCTAATAATAATGAAATTCTTAAGGGAAGAAGGAGAAAAGAAGAGAAGAATGAAAAATGGATTAAGGTGAATTACCATACATAGTCGTGTAGAAAAATGAATGAGTACACTTAATTCTATATTCCTTGCACTTATTGACTACTTAATATTATTTATAATGGATATACTTATCATGAGATATCTTTGCTTATAATTATATAATGATAATATAAGAGAAGAGGTACAAATATTAAATCGAGGCACCTATTCTATGACAGATCTAAGCTTCCCCTCTATTTTTGTGCCTTTAGTGGGCCTAGTATTTCCGGCAATTGCAATGGCTTCTTTATTTCTTCATGTCCAAAAAAATAAGATTGTTTAGATATGATGAGACCAAATCTCATTAGTTTCTTTTAACACGGGATTAGAATGCTGTTATCCTTTTAGTAGAATATGGTATGTGCTTTCTTCTGACTCGGAACCCAAAAGAGAAAACTTTTATGCATACGGATACATGAGATCCGGGTGAATATATGTATATACGGATATAACTAGTCAAAAACAATCAATATTCAAACAAAATCGAATGGAAATCGATCTAACCGATTATTCCTAATGGTTCAGAATCAACAAAGTAGTGCTAGTTGATAAGAGTTATTTCATTTCAGGAGCAGAAAAATCCAATTGGGACTATTCTCTGAATTCCAATCAAATACAACTGGATCTGGTATAGTATAATATGAACTGGCGATCAGAACATACATGGATAGAACTTATAGGGGGCTCTAGAAAAATAAGTAATTTTTGCTGGGCCTGTATCCTTTTTTTAGGTTCGCTAGGATTTTTAGTGGTTGGAACTTCCAGTTATTTTGGTAAGAATTTGCTATCTGTATTTCCCCCTCAGCAAATGGTTTTTTTTCCCCAAGGGATTGTGATGTCTTTCTATGGGATCGCGGGTCTATTTATTAGCTCCTATTTGTGGTGCACAATTTTGTGGAATATAGGTAGTGGTTATGATCGATTCGATAGAAAAGAAGGAGTCGTCTGTATTTTTCGTTGGGGATTCCCCGGAAAAAATCGTCGCATCTTCCTTCGATTTTTTATGAGGGATATCCAGTCAATCAGAATCGAGGGGAAAGAGGGTCTTTATTCTCGCCGTATCCCTTATATGGAAATCAGAGGCCAAGGAGCCATTCCTTTGACTCGTATTGATGAGAATTTGACTCCGCGAGAGATTGAACAAAAAGCTGCTGAATTAGCCTATTTCTTGCGCGTACCAATTGAAGTATTTTGAAATGAAGAATTAATTGAATGCTTTCTCAGCATCAGGTAGGGAACTCGGTAATACCCTCCTTTGTTTTTTGAAAATCAAAAGTGACTGAAGTTTTTTATTTCGAATGTTCATTCGCGCAATCTATGTTAGATTCTATTTATTCTGTTGACGCACGCCCCATAACATAGAATAAAAAGGGTAGGGCATATATGGAAGAAAACAACAAAAGGACTAGACTCTTTTTGTGTGTGCAAAAAGTGTTTTTTCTATGATATGAGGTCCAACTCAATTCTTTCTTGTATATTAATAAAATAAAAGAAAAGGTCTAATAAGGACTAATAAGTATGGGTTCGTCACATATATCTGTATATCTAATCATTTCGGCATACAGAATTCATCTTTTTAGGCCCAAGATTGGGAATTGGTATGTTAGATAGGGGGAGGCCCGATCAATTTCGTTTGTCAATCGATCTTTCTTTTTATACTTTTGCCCCTTGTTAAAAAAAAAAGATTGGATCCCTAATAATCATTAGATAGTGAAACATTTCCAAATAATGGTGGGCACCTATCCCGGGATTCCTTTGTCTGGAAATCCGAAGAATACTCGTCGCTTCAAGTGTCTTTTTCAAACATTCAAAACAGAAGAAGAAATAAGGATACAATTCGTGTAGTTCGAATTTCTCCAATTGATATACCTGGGAACAAGATTTGCTTATTATTCTTTTTTCTTTCATCCGAGGCGGATTCTTATTTCATTTTGATATTTCTTCTAGTGGATTTACAGAATAACTAATTACATAAATTACAGAATAAATAATTACACAAAAATCGGGAATAGATCTATAGGTTCCATACCTTGTTATAGAACTCGTGTTTCAAAGAAATATTAGATCAAATAGAAAGAATTGACGAATGAAGCAAGTTCATTACCAATTCACGGAAGGGATCAAAAGTGAAAAAAACGAAAGCGTCGATTTCTCTTCCTTATATTGCAGCATCTATCGTATTTTTGCCCTGGTCTATCTCTTTATCATTTAATAAATGTCTGGAACCTTGGATTACAAATTGGTGGAATACCAGGCAATCCCAAACTTTTTGGAATGATATTCAAGAGAATAACCTCTTAGAAAGATTCATAGAATTAGAAGAACTATTACTCTTAGACGAAATAATAAAGAACTCTCCGGCGGCACATACCCAAAGGCTTCCTATAGGAATCCACAAAGAAACTATGCAATTGGTCAAAATACAGAATGAATATCATCTACATATCATTTTCAATTTCTCGACAAATCTAATCTGTTTCCTTATTTTAAGTAGTTATTTGATTCTGTGTAATGAGGAACTTGTCATTCTTAATTCTTGGGTTCAGGAATTTCTTTATAACTTAAGTGACACAATAAAAGCTTTTTCGATTCTTTTAGTCACGGATTTGTGGATCGGGTTTCACTCGCCCCACGGTTGGGAACTAATGATTGCTTCGGTCTACAAGGATTTTGGATTGACTCATAACGATCAAATTCTATCGGGTCTTGTTTCTACTTTTCCTGTCATTCTCGATACAATTGTGAAATATTGGATTTTTCATTATTTAAATCGTGTATCTCCTTCACTTGTGGTCATTTATCATTCGATGAATGAATGAAGAATTCATTCGATCTCTTTAACCAGCTCGAAATGTTTCCTTGTACGTACATTGCATCTATAAATATACATATTGCATCTATAAATATACATAAATAACTCAAGAAAACATCTCAATTTCTTCTTTCGACTTCTACCTCTTCCAAGTATTCTCCTATTCCAAGTATTCTCCTATATTATTCCAGTGTTATTCCAGTACAATTATTCCATTCCAATCACAGACTTGTGGATAGGGAACTATACTAGATACCTACCCAATTTATTGTAGAAATTTGGGGATCAATGATTGGACCATGCAAAATCGAAATAATTTTTTAGGGATAAAGAAACGGATGACTCGATTTCTTTCTGTATCGATCATGATATATATAATAACTCAAACATTGATTTCAAACGCGTATCCCATTTTTGCGCAGCAGGGTTATGAAAATCCGCGCGAAGCGACTGGCCGAATTGTATGTGCCAACTGTCATTTAGCTAATAAACCGGTGGATATTGAAGTTCCGCAAGCCGTCCTTCCCGATACTGTATTTGAAGCAGTTGTTAGAATCCCTTATGAT